TTTTCATTCGAGATATTTTATTGGGCAATTACCTACTACTGAATCTAATGAGTTAAAATATAAAAATATATAAGTAAAAGAGTTTCAAGCATTAATGCACAAGTTGCGCAATGAATCGACGATTCAAAATCACAGGATTAATCGATGTTACAGCCAATGAATTAATCCTTTTTTCTACCTATGTCTATGTTACTCTATTTTTGTTAGTATCATTTATAATGACTAATAAATCAAGAACTTTCAATTGGAATTAATTCTGTCAATTGGTATTTTTTTATTATATCTCGCAAAAATAGAAGCTTAGGTAAATGTTTTACCAGCATATGTAGCAAAAGAACGTATCTTATTTAGCTCTTTCATGCCTACTATAACTAGTTATTTCGGTTTTCTACTGGCTGCTTCAACTATAACCCCAGCGCTTTTGATTGGTTTGAACAAGATACGACTTATTCGAAGTTAATTGAATGAGCAATTCATAAAAATGAATATTTCTCTGAGATTTCAAGTATTTTAAGGTTCTTTTCGACGTCAATTGTCAATTTTTGGTTATTGAGATTCACAGACGATTCAGATTAATATTTAGGAATAAAATTTACCTCTCTTTTTCTCTCAAAGAAATCAAAATGATTGAAGTTCTTCTATTTGGAATCGTGTTAGGTCTAATTCCTATTACTTTGGCAGGATTATTCGTAACTGCGTATTTACAATACAGACGCGGTGATCAGCTGGAGCTTTGATTGATTGAGTAACATTTCTTTTTTGATTTTGATTGACCTCCTCTCTACAGGAGGTCGAATTTGAATTGTAATTCAACTTCTTTAGTTAGTTTATTGTTATTCATTAGTTAGTTTATTGTTATTCAATATAACAAAGAACACAATCACGCTCTGTAGGATTTGAACCTACGACATCGGGTTTTGGAGACCCACGTTCTACCGAACTGAACTAAGAGCGCTTTCTTATGACGGAAGATATAACTGTAAGGAAAAGAATTCCTTTTGTACCTTTGATTCAAAAAAAAAATACATCTTGCATGCATATAGTATGATAAAATGAAAAATTATGCCCAATTCTAATCGATCTCAAAGAATCCCCCGTTACTGCCCATGGGAGAAGTAATAGGTAGGGATGACAGGATTTGAACCCGTGACATTTTGTACCCAAAACAAACGCGCTACCAAGCTGCGCTACATCCCTTTTTTTTTTTCAATTGTCGTACAGTGTCATTGTACAAAAGCCCTGTCTTGTTTTCCACATCGTAATTTTCTCCTTTATCTATATAAAAATAAAATCAATTTTCTTGCCATTTCTTCTTTTTGGTTTCATATACATATAATAAACTATATACATCTGAAATGAAACCTAAGATAAAAAAAAAATGGCTATTTATCGGTTCAGGGTATTTTTTTTTTTTCTGTTTTAGGGTAGGGGCAGGCAGCGGCAAGAAAATCCCACTACTGACTCATCGTACATAGACTTTTTAGTTATAAATGTTGCATAAAAATACAAGTGATCCTTAATTTAGTTCCAGCATCTGATCATACATGTATTACAATAAAGAAGGAGGATTCTCAATGCGAGATATAAAAACATATCTCTCTGTGGCACCTGTGCTAAGTACTCTATGGTTTGGGTCTTTAGCAGGTTTATTGATAGAAATTAATCGTTTATTCCCGGATGCCTTGTCATTTCCTTTTTTTTAATTCTAGTTATTAATATGGGAAGAAATGAAGAAAATTAGAGATACAAAAAATTCTATGTGACTAATTTCCCCCACCCCTTTTTTTTTAGTTGTTTAGGATAGGAAGAAAAGAGAAAGAATAAAAGGGGGTATTTAACCCAAGCGTGGGATGGGTGTGTCTAATATCGAATTTGATTGGTAGAATAGAAATGTGGGTCTAAGGTAGGCTTCACAAATATAAAATACGTAAATGAAATACTGTGATTAGACTAAGAACAATTGCTAGTTAGAAAAAGTTGTATTAGTTAATTATTACATTATAATGAATGTTTTCAAAAGCAAATTTTAGTTACTTCTATTGATTTTTCGATTTTATGTTCCTTTCTTCTTCTTCGATTCGGGTCAAAACAAAAATAGAAGAGTTGAGTCGATCCAAAATCCAAAGCAAAGGGGGTCCATGGCCAAAGGTAAAGATGTCAGAGTCAGAGTTATTTTGGAATGTACCAGTTGTGTCCGAAATGGTGTCACTAAAGAATTTCCGGGCATTTCTAGATATATTACTCAAAAGAATCGACACAATACACCCAGTCGATTAGAATTAAAAAAATTTTGTCGCTATTGTAAAAAACATACAATTCATGGGGAAGTAAAGAAATAGATCGAACAGAGCGTGTGGTCGATCCTTCCAATCCAAGGAGCAAGAGGTGGTTAATAACATATTATATATATTAATAATATATACATATATAAAAAACATATATAAATATAGAAATAAAACCCTATCCTATTTCGATCGGATCTTTAATGCATGAAGAAATAAGATTTTAGAGATAAGGAATAAACCATGGATAAATTCAAGCAACCTTTTCATAAACCCAAGCGATCTTTTCGTAGGCGTTTGCCCCCAATTGGATCGGGGGATCGAATTGATTATAGAAACATGAGTTTAATTAGTCGATTTATTAGTGAACAAGGAAAAATATTATCTAGACGAGTGAATAGATTAACCTTGAAACAACAACGATTAATTACTATTGCTATAAAACAAGCTCGTATTTTATCTTTGTTACCTTTTCTTAATAATGAGAGACAATTCGAAAGAACCGAGTCGATCTCTAGAGCTACTGGTCCTGGAACCAGAAATAAATAGGCATACTATACTCTTCAATTGGTTCAAAACTTCAATCTGAACTCAACATTGAAGTTTTTGAAAAAAAAAACTAGAATCCGTATTTCATTATTGTGTTGTAATAAAAAAATGGGGAAGAATAAATCCTTTTTTTTATTGAAATGAAACATGTTCGTTCATTCATACTACTTATCTTAATTTATTTTTATTCTATCTTCCCGGAGTTTATTCTCCGGGGAATTTTGTTTCAATCCTGTATATAATTTTATAATCTCTTTTATTTGATAATCTTTTTGGAAATGATGCAAAGACAATTATTATTTAATATAGCTATTTGCGCAGGTATTTTACGATTAAGAAGCAATTGCCTCTTGTACAGATTATGTATAAATCTACTATAACTATAGGAAACCTCGTTCTCACGAGTTACTGCATTTATCCGAGTGATCCACAAACGACGAAAATCTCTCTTTTGCCTACCTCTATCTCTATAAGCGGAAACAAAAGCTCTCATTTTCTGTTGAGTAATAGTTCGAGTAAGTCTTGAATGAGCCCCTCGAAAGCTTGATGCAAATAAACGAATTTTTGTTCGGCGTCTCCGAGCTGTATATCCTCGTCTAACTCTGGTCATTTAATCAAATTAAACTTTGATGAATAACTAATTGATTTCTGTTCGTTCAGTCATTCTTTTTCCCCGGTTCAATTAATAACAAAACGGATTATTCCGATATATAAAATATAAATTCCAATGGCTTTTGCTACTATAACCTTCCCAACCACAATTTTTTATTTTTTTTTCTTTCAGTCAGGCATTTCGCTTGTGGAAATAAGAAATTCGACCAATCCAATCAATAATAAAAATAATTTGTAAAATAAATAAATTTATAAATTATTTAAAATAAAAAAAAAAATAGTGGATTCCTTCGTTTCTATGGTTACTTCTTAAACGGTGAGGTCCTCTCTATACACCGGAGCTCTTTCTCCCATTCCATTTAATCAATGTTTTTGGTAACTTGTACAGTTCGCACTTTTGGCTCTACCCATGAATTATACAGTAATAGGTCTTTTCACAATGAGAGCTATCCATACAGTGACGGCATTTAATTATGAAAGTTGGCTAGGTAGCTGACCCTGTTAGTCCGTTATTTCAAGAATAGGAGCATAATTTTTTTGCTTCTTAAATATTGTTTTCCCGCTTAATGGATAACCTTTTGCTACCAATGGAGAATTTATTCTCATCTCAAATCGAGGTGATTGGATTTGCACCAACAGAAACCATAAAATTCATACACAATCAATAGAGGTATATGATACATCTTTCTTTTTAGTTTTATTTAGATAGTAAACACTATTCTTCCATTTTTTCCATTCTATCTATTCATTGGTACTAGTCATTGATACTGGAACAATTGTATCATTTGTTCGAGCTCATGATCTAAACGAGTCGCACATACACCCTAGTACATGTTCCTCGACGCTGAGGGCATCCTCGAAGAGCGGGGGATTTCGTGACATTTCTGATTGGCTGTCTTGCGTTTCTAATAAGTTGTTTAATTGTTGGCATGTTGAATCGTATATATATGATGGGATTATAATAGGCTGGTTTAGATCGATCTTAACCTGATGATTATGAATTTTTCCCTTCAATTGAATGAATATTTTACTTGGGTAAAATCAAAATATTCAATATCAAATCACGGAAAATTCAAATTACGGTTTGAAATGGAATCATGTATTTACACGGGATCCCCAGCATTTTCGACCGCTACAAGATCAATAATGCCATAAGCTTGGGCTTCTGTTGCTGACATAAAAACATCCCTTTCCATGTCTTCGGATACAACCCATAAGGGGTTGCCCGTTCTTTGTACATAAACCCTTGTGAGGGTTTCGCGAAGTTTCAGTAGTTCTTCTGCTTCCAGGATGAATTCCCCTGCCTGTGCCTCATAAAAAGAACTAGCAGGTTGGTGAATCATAACCCTGATTATATAACATCCATCATGAGCGGCTCCTCTATCTCACACGATTGGTCGAAGGGAAGGAATAAAAATAACAATAAGAAAAAGATAGAATTGAACAACCGTACAGGCATCTTTTGTACATTGCATACGGCTCCGCAATGGAATTGACCTTTCCCTTCCGTCCGCCAAACCAAAGAAAGGGACAAGGGTACTAGAAACAAATAGAGTCCATCCGATCCAGATCGTTGAATGATCCATTTACCACCCTTCCTTTCGTAGAAGTCAAAAATACTATGATGGTTCTGTTGCTTTATATATTTCTTATTTATCTCGTCTTTAATTTAGCAATCCCAAGGTTTTTTCTGACCCGATCAGAAAAAAGATCTTTTTTTTTTTATAACATTAATATTGGAAAGGCACTTCTGGTGTGTAAGAAAAATGGTTTGTGACGCTGAAACAGACCTCCGACGCATAAGATCAAATCGGAAATAACCTTTGTTTCATACTACTATTTCGATACATAATTTCATGTTATGAAATGAAAAAACAAAAAAGGTTTGTTCATATCGAACTTAAAATGCCATGCTATTATTACTTATTATTCATGTTCCATATGGCGAAGGCATAGTCTTTTTTTTTCAAATAAAAAACTCATTGGCGCCAAGCGTGAGGGAATGCTAGACGTTTGGTAATTTCTCCTCCGACCAGAATGAAAGATCCCATTGAAGCGGCTAATCCCATGCATATTGTATGTACATCAGGTGGCACAAATTGCATAGTATCATAAATAGCTATTCCTGGTATTACCCATCCACCGGGGGAGTTTATAAACAAATAAAGATCCTTAGTATCGTCCTCTATACTAAGATATACCATAAGACCAACAAGTTGATTAGAGATCTCGCTATCAACCTCTTGGCCTAAAAAAAGTAATCTTTCTCGATAAAGTCGGTTGATTAGGACAAAATTGTATCCTTTAGTAACCGTACATGCACCTTTGGATGCATACGGTTCAAAAAAGCGAAAAAAAAAATCAATGTATCGATTCCAGTCCTATTTCTTTTTTTTTTAACAGGGTTTTTGTTTTTCTCTAATGAAAATGAAGGGACTTTTTCTTATATTATTCTATTTTTCAAGAAACTTCATAAGTTTTTGCTTCCTTCCCTAGAAAACCCTATCTATAATAAAAAAAAAAAAGAATTCAAAAAACTTATTGAACTAACCTCTCATTGATGTATTGTTTCATCGAGATTCAAATCACGATGTCATTTTCTTGTTCCTAAATGGGCCCATTTAATTCTTTTAGGTTCATGTTCTACTCCGGGTAAATATCTATCCGAATTATATTTGCACATATAGGGCAAATTATGTCAGTGCCACTTTTTTTTGCTACGAGTTTTTTCAATTCTTTTCATGCCTTCCGCCAAACTATTTGATATTTTTATTATACTATTCCATGGATTGGTAGTTTGAGATAACCCCTAAGGTATAAAAATCCTTTATGATACAAGTGGTAATGGTACCTAAATTACCAATTTGGTATTTTCTGAACGGAGCCTGAATATTTCATTTTATTGGTACAAGCCAACCATAAATTCTTCTAATTTAGATTATTGATCTCTAAAAAAAAAATTGATTTAATTGTACTTCGCGCTCCGAGTTTTTGAAGGTTCAATCAATCTTTCTTGGGCGAAACAGAGGATATCTCGATCGGGAGAGAGAACGGGTAAATCCCATATGACCCAATATGTCTGACAAGTCGCACTATACGTCAACCCAAACTGCATCTTCCTCTCCAGGACTCCGAAAAGGTACTTTTGGAACACCAATGGGCATTAAATAAAAAAAAAAAAGAAATTAAAGTACTATATTTGACTTTGATGTGGAAACGTAACAATGAATTTATTGTCCTCATAATTCTTTTTTCTGTTTCTCCTATTTTATACATAGATTGGAGGGTTCGTACAGAAATACGGAATGAATAAAGAAAAATTCTTATGAGGGGATCGTTCGAATAATCAACAAGTGTTTATGCATTCGTTTTCCAAAAATGAAATCAATTCCCCATTGCGTATTGTTACTTATCGGGTATAGAATAGATCTGCTTCTCTTTGTTCCTACGAACAGAAATTTTCCATTATTTCCGATGTAACGGAATAAATATTAACCCTTGTTCATAGATAATCTACTGAAAAAGGTTAGGTACATAGTATATATATTTATATATATATATATATATTTTATATTTTTGTTTTTTAGTCCAATGCGATAAAGTTACATAGTGTCTATTTATCTTTGATAAAGGGGTATTTCCATGGGTTTGCCTTGGTATCGTGTTCATACCGTTGTATTGAATGATCCCGGTCGTTTGCTTTCTGTCCACATAATGCATACAGCTTTAGTTTCTGGTTGGGCCGGCTCAATGGCTCTATACGAATTAGCGGTTTTTGATCCCTCTGACCCCGTTCTTGATCCAATGTGGAGACAGGGTATGTTCGTTATACCCTTCATGACTCGTTTAGGAATAACCAATTCATGGGGCGGTTGGAGTATTACAGGGGGAACTATAACGAATCCGGGTATTTGGAGTTACGAAGGTGTGGCAGGTGCACATATTGTGTTTTCCGGCTTGTGCTTCTTGGCAGCTATCTGGCATTGGGTGTATTGGGACCTAGAAATATTCTGTGATGAGCGTACGGGAAAACCCTCTTTGGATTTGCCCAAGATTTTTGGAATTCATTTATTTCTTTCAGGGGTAGCTTGTTTTGGTTTTGGTGCATTTCATGTAACAGGCTTGTATGGTCCTGGAATATGGGTGTCCGATCCTTATGGACTAACTGGAAAAGTACAACCTGTAAATCCAGCGTGGGGCGCGGAAGGCTTTGATCCTTTTGTTCCAGGAGGCATAGCTTCTCATCATATTGCAGCGGGGACATTAGGCATATTAGCGGGTCTATTCCATCTTAGTGTCCGTCCGCCTCAACGTCTATACAAAGGATTACGTATGGGAAATATTGAAACTGTCCTTTCCAGTAGTATCGCTGCTGTGTTTTTTGCAGCTTTCGTTGTTGCTGGAACTATGTGGTATGGTTCAGCAACTACCCCGATTGAATTATTTGGCCCCACTCGTTATCAGTGGGATCAGGGATATTTTCAGCAAGAAATATATCGAAGAGTTGGTGTTGGACTAGCTGAAAATCTGAGTTTATCGGAAGCTTGGTCGAAAATTCCCGAAAAATTAGCTTTTTATGATTACATTGGTAATAATCCGGCAAAGGGAGGATTATTCAGAGCGGGCTCAATGGACAATGGGGATGGAATAGCTGTTGGATGGTTAGGACACCCTATCTTTAGAGATAAAGAAGGACACGAGCTTTTTGTACGTCGTATGCCTACTTTTTTTGAAACATTTCCAGTAGTTTTGGTAGATGGAGATGGAATTGTAAGAGCCGATGTTCCTTTTAGAAGGGCAGAATCAAAGTATAGTGTCGAACAAGTAGGTGTAACTGTTGAATTCTATGGTGGCGAACTTAATGGAGTTAGTTACAGTGATCCAGCTACTGTGAAAAAATATGCTAGACGCGCCCAATTGGGGGAAATTTTTGAATTAGATCGGGCTACTTTGAAATCCGACGGTGTTTTTCGTAGCAGTCCAAGGGGTTGGTTCACTTTCGGGCATGCTTCATTTGCTTTGCTTTTCTTTTTCGGACACATTTGGCATGGCGCTAGAACCTTGTTCCGGGATGTTTTTGCTGGTATTGATCCAGATTTAGATGCTCAAGTAGAATTTGGAACATTCCAAAAAATTGGAGATCCAACCACAAGGAGACAGACAGTCTGATACAACATTGCTCTGGTATTTTTCGCCTACATTTGAATTTGATTTTTTTTTTTTTTACATGGGATAGGTGACGGAGAAATCGTGACTTGAATCACTGCTTTTTCTTTAACTCTTTCCCTTTCTTTATCTGATTGATAAATGATCCAAAATGAATAGATTTGGAAGCTATAATTGTAAACCACGATCGAATCTATGGAAGCATTGGTTTATACATTCCTGTTAGTCTCTACTCTAGGGATAATTTTTTTCGCTATCTTTTTTCGAGAACCTCCTAAGGTTCCGACTAAAAAAATGAAATGATTTTTCATTATCTCAATTGCAGTAATGAACCTCCCAATATGCCATATTGGGAGGTTCATTACTTCGACTAGTCCCCGTGTTCCTCGAATGGGTCTCTTAGTTGTTGAGAGGGTTGCCCAAAAGCGGTATATAAGGCGTACCCAGTAAAGCTTACAAGTAAACCAGATATGGAGATGGCGACTAAGGTTGCTGTTTCCATTATTCTATTTCAAGATCGCGATGGGTCTACAATAAGATAGTTTATTTACAACTACAACGGAATGGTATACAAAGTCAACAGATCTCAACCGACGAAATAGTATTTATGGCTACACAAACTGTTGAGGGTAGTTCTAGATCTGGGCCAAGACGAACTCTTGTAGGGGATTTATTGAAACCGTTGAATTCGGAATATGGTAAAGTAGCTCCGGGCTGGGGTACTACTCCTCTTATGGGAGTCGCAATGGCTCTATTTGCGGTATTCCTATCTATTATTTTGGAGATTTATAATTCTTCCGTTCTATTGGATGGAATTTCAGTGAGTTAGGTTCATAAGAGCAATAAAGTACTAGTAAAAAAAAAAACAACTTAGGACTCGGATTTCTAGCCCATTTTGGTAGTTCGACCGTGAAATTCCTTTGTTTCGGTATTTCCGGAATATGAGTGTGTGACTTGTTATAATTGATCCTATTGATATACAGAAAATGGATCTGTCATCTCGATAGAGATGATTCTACCTCGTCGGATATTTATATTTATTCTAGTTTCCGGAGCACGAAATATATCGAATAGATCAAGAAAAGAAATATTTGGACTATGATTCATACCTATTATTCAAACCTCGTAACCGGACTCAAAAAAAAAAAATTAAAAAGGTATTTTCTAAATCAAAAATTTTTCTTTTTTCAGAACTATGTACTTTGACGGAAGTACAACTATTTCTCTGGATTTTGTTGAGTCACTACATCTATTCATTAAATAAGTGATGATCAAATGGTTCTTACTCAGAGAACCTTTGAGTTTTGCTTGGGGACTTATTGATCAATCATCGTGGTTCTAGTATGAATCTGAGGTTTCAATTGATTCATAGGGTCTCAACAAGAGAATTCCTATCAAAAGTAAAACAATAGTCAATTTTCATTACGCAAAAAAACTAAAAAAAAAAAAATACTAAATAGGGGAAGAGAAGATTCAAGAGGCCTGTATCAATATAAAAAAGAAAGATGGATGAGCTAACTTGATATTTTTTAGCATTATCATCACAAAGAACAGATTTCGGATTTTTATTTCTTTTGATCCTCGGGGTAGATTGAGTCAAGTGGCTAAAAAGTTTCAAAATTTCTATGACATATCCGTTGAAACAGTATTTGTATGTTTTTGCTTGAGCCGTACGAGATGAAATTCTCATATACGGTTCTCGGGGGGGTTACCTTGGTTTACCTATCTCAATAAAGTATATGACTGGTTCGAAGAGCGTCTCGAGATTCAGGCGATTGCAGATGATATAACTAGTAAATATGTTCCTCCCCACGTCAACATATTTTATTGTTTAGGGGGGATCACACTTACTTGTTTTTTAGTACAAGTAGCTACGGGTTTTGCTATGACTTTTTACTATCGACCAACTGTTACGGAGGCCTTTTCCTCTGTTCAATACATAATGACTGAGGCCAACTTTGGCTGGTTAATCCGATCGGTTCATCGATGGTCAGCAAGTATGATGGTTCTAATGATGATTTTGCACGTATTTCGTGTGTATCTCACAGGCGGATTTAAAAAACCTCGCGAACTAACTTGGGTTACGGGTGTAGTTCTCGCTGTATTGACTGCATCTTTTGGTGTAACTGGTTATTCCTTACCTTGGGACCAAATTGGTTATTGGGCAGTAAAAATTGTGACAGGCGTACCTGAAGCTATTCCTGTAATAGGATCGCCTTTGGTAGAGTTATTACGCGGAAGTGCTAGTGTGGGTCAATCCACTTTGACTCGTTTTTATAGTTTACACACTTTTGTATTGCCTCTTCTTACTGCTGTATTTATGTTAATGCACTTCTCAATGATACGTAAGCAAGGTATTTCAGGTCCTTTATAAACTAAAGAAGACAGATCATAGATATTTTTAATTGATCCTATATTATTTCGGAAAGGAACAATAGTATCTCATTGCTACAAATATGGATTATTGAAAAAAAAAAATAAGACATGTTTATTTTGATATTTCTCTTCAACTCCGAAGTATTCTTTATTTGATACTTTGATATGAATAGTTGAAGTGGATCCTCCGAAGAGAAGATGGATTATGGGAGTGTGTGACTTGAACTATTGATTGGGCCATGCGGATATATGATTTTATCCGCCACATTGGAATTCACAACCAAATGTGTCTCCGCATCCAATCACCGCGCGAGTTCCCCTACGTAGCGGAAGATAGGCTGGTTCGCTTGAGGAGAATCTTTTCCATGATCATACCCGAATCCATGTCATGCATGGACAGGCTCCGTAAGATCCCGTAAAATAGATGATGTGGCATAATCTGGATTATGTTCTATCTATTCTACTTACGTATTTATAGTTTATAGTATGGAAATGCATCCATTTCCTTTGCATCCATCTGGATCCATGATATTATCGGGGTGAAATAAGGGATCTAAGGAAGAACAGAGGTTAAACTGTATTAGTAACAAGTAAATTCTTTGTATTTATAAGAAGATTCATGATATTGTGAGAATAAATACCAATCACAAGATATGAGATAATCCAAAAAGCACTTGATCATGATCAAATTTTAAGCCTACTTGGATATTGAGCATTTACCTGTAAGAACTTAATTCTTGCCAATGAATAGTTGCAGAAAATGGAGTTCGATAAATATTTTCTTATATAGAGTCACTATATATGTGATATGTGTAGATATGGATGAAATATAGATTTGATATAGATCTACTTCTGTCATCCCTTTGATTCTTGCTCGAGCCGGATGATGAAAAATTCTCATGTCCGGTTCCTTCGGGGGGTGGAAAAATAAGAATTCACCTATCCCAATAACAAAGAAACCTGACTTGAATGATCCTGTATTAAGAGCTAAATTGGCTAAAGGGATGGGACATAATTATTACGGAGAACCCGCATGGCCCAATGATCTTTTATATATTTTTCCAGTAGTCATTTTGGGTACTATAGCGTGTAACGTAGGTTTAGCGGTCCTAGAACCTTCAATGATTGGTGAACCAGCGGATCCATTTGCAACTCCTTTGGAAATATTACCCGAATGGTACTTCTTTCCCGTATTTCAAATACTTCGCACAGTACCCAATAAGTTGTTGGGTGTTCTTTTAATGGTTTCAGTACCAGCGGGATTATTAACAGTACCCTTTTTGGAGAATGTCAATAAATTCCAAAATCCATTTCGTCGTCCAGTAGCTACAACAGTCTTTTTGATCGGTACCGCAGTAGCTCTTTGGTTAGGTATTGGAGCAACATTACCTATTGATAAATCCCTTACTTTAGGTCTTTTTTAAATTGATTCAACCGTGAAATACTGCGTGTAGGTATCTAGGGAATAGTCGATTCAAACTGAATCTTCCCTGGATACATTATTTTTAATCTATCTCAATACGGATTGTGCTTAAGATTCAAAATTTGCTTCTCTTCTTTATTTTATATAATATATAAATAAACTTTTTTTATAAAATAGAGAAAAAAGATGAAGTAATTGTGATAGATTTAAAATGAAAACTTAGTCTTAGGTAAATTAATTGTGAAATGTTTCTGTAGAATGTCCACTATCTGTTTTACATCTTCTATCCGAAAATATTCAATTTTCATAAGATCTTCTTGACTGTTACTCAAAAGGTCCAATAATGTATGTATATTGGACCTTTTGAGACAATTATAGGTCCTGGAAGGCAATTCTGATTGGTCAATAAAAATACATTTCAATGCAATTTCTTTTTTGTTTTTCTTTAGATTAGCTAATCTATCATGAAAGGTAAAAAGGGGTAAAGTAAATCTGTTTTTATTTTCTTCGAAATTAATGTCCTTTTCCTCTGCATGTAGAAAAGGAATAAAAAAATCAATCAAATTACGAGAAGCTTCGTGGAGTGCTTCTTTAGGAGTTAAACTTCCATTTGTCCATATTTCTAGAAAAAGGATCTCTTGTTTTTCATTTCCATTCCCATAAGAATAAATACTATGATTTGCATTTCGAACAGGCATGGATACAGCATCTATAGGATAACTTCCATCTTGAGAGTTATTTGTGGGTCTCGTACGATATCCGCGATCTCTTTGGATTTCTAATCCAATACACAAATCAAGAGGCTCTTTCAGGGTAGCTATATGCTGTGTAGCGTCAACTATTTCTACAGAGGGCGGTAGGATAATATCTTGAGCTGTTATGTATCTGGGGCCTTTGACGCAAATGGATGCGTCTCGAGTACCATATAGATTACTTCTCAATACAATTTCTTTCAAATTCATTAAAATTTCATGTACTGATTCTTCAATACCCACTATCGTAGAATATTCATGTGGTACTTTTTCAGATTTTGCACGTGTTATACATGTTCCTTCTATTTCTTCAAGTAAAATCCGTCGCATAGCAATACCTATGGTATCGGCTTGACCTTTCATAAGCGGGGACAGAACGAAACGCCCATAATAAAGACGCTTACTGTCTATTCTTGATTCAACACACTTCCACTGTAGTGTTCGAGTGGATCCTGCTATTTCCTCTCGAACCATAATAATATATTATTGTTATTTGATTAGATTATTGAATCTTTTATTTCTCTTGAAATCCGTTCAATTCTTCTATACACGTCTTTTTTTAGGGGGTCTACATCCATTATGTGGCATAGGAGTTACATCGCGTACGAAACTTAATAATATACCACTTCGACGAATAGCTCGTAATGCTGCATCTCGTCCGGGACCAGGACCTTTTATCATGACTTCTGCGCGTTGCATACCTTGATCGACTACTGTACGAATAGCGTTTGCTGCAGCGGCTTGAGCAGCAAAAGGTGTTCCTCTTTTTGCGCCTTTGAATCCAGAAGTACCCGCGGAGGACCAAGAAACCACTCGCCCTCGTACATCTGTAACAGTTACAATGGTATTGTTGAAACTCGCTTGAACATGAATAACTCCTTTTGGTATTCTACGTCCACTCTTACGCGAACCAATACGCCCATTTCTACGTGAACTAATTCTTGGTATAGGTTTTGTCATATTTTATCATCTCATAAATATGAGTCAGAAATATACGGAGATATCCATTTCATGTTAAAACAGATTCTTTATTTTTACATGGATCCTTCTTTTAGAAAGCTCAAAAGATTATCCTTGTCTCTGTTTATGTCTTGGATTAGAACAAATCACTATAATTCGTCCGCGCCTACGGATCAGTCGACATTTTTCACAAATTTTACGAACAGAAGCCCTTATTTTCATATTTACGATTCCTTACCTTAATTCTGAATCTATTCTTTGAAATAAAAAAAGTTTCCTTAATTTTTGAACCTCGAATTGTATCCCCTCACGAATGAAATTAAAAAAATCCCCTAATCGTTCAAATCTTAGTTGCGAAGTCTAGAAGTCTATAAATAATACGTTCCTTGCTGGTTGAATCATAACTACTTACTTCGATTTTGACTCTTCCTCCCCGAAACATAACCTGGAATTAGATTTTCATTGTCTAAAAGGACACGGAACATACCATTGAGAAGTGATTCAGTAATTAAACCCTCATGAATCTATTTTTGTTCTTTTATTCCGGGTAATCCTCCCTTGAAGTATCAATTAATGGGGGAGCAGTCATATAACTCACTTTTCCTCTCTTTTTCTTTTCATTCTTTTCACAATCGAGAAGTTAGAGATCAAATTAATTAGGATGCCGTAGGAAAAGGATCACCATATATAACACAAAATTTCTCCCCCAACTCCTTCTAAGCGAGCTTCTCGATCTGTCATTATACCTCGAGAAGTAGAAAGAATAGCAATCCCCATTCCGCCTAAAATCCTAGGAATTCGTTGGTAGTTGGAATAGATTCGTAGACCAGGGCGGCTGATACGCTTTAAAATAGTTTTATATATTCTTTCCCTAGTTCTTTTATGTCGCAGGGTTGAAACCAAGAAATTTTTCTGACTTTCTCGATGTTTTCTAACGTTTTCAATAAAACCTTCTCGCAGAAGTATTTTAACAATGTTTTCGGTGACATTAGTAGATGCTATTCGAACCGTTCCTTTTTTTTTCATGTCAGCATTTCTTATGGAAGTTATTATTTCGGCAATAGTGTCCCTACTCATGATGAACTATAATTATAGTTGCCTCCAAATTTTAATATAATCAACGTGTTTATTCCTTTTTTTTTTTTATGAATTCATAAAAAAAAAAGTATATGCTTGAGACACAATCTACTAATTTATCTATTTCAGATATTCTACTATATCATAATTCTATCTATTAATATTTATAATACTTCAGGAGCTAATGAGACGATTTTAGTGAAATTGAATTTTCTCAATTCCCTGGCGATTGCACCAAAAACTCGAGTCCCTTTTGGATTTCCTTCTTGATCAATGACAACTGCTGCATTGTCATCATATCGTATTCTCATACCGTTTTCACGCTTGAGTTCTTTACACGTACGTACAATTACAGCTCTAATCACTTCTGATCTTTCGAGCGGCATATTGGGCACTGCTTCTTTGATTACAGCAACAATAACGTCACCAATATGAGCATATCGGCGATTACTAGTTCCTAAAATTCGAATACACATCAATTCTCGAGCCCCACTATTATCCGCTACATTTAAAAGGGTCTGAGGTTGAATCATATCATTTTTTATCTGCTCTTTCAATGCAAAGGATGAAGAAAGAAAAGAAATATTATCTGTCCAGAAAAAAAAATAAACCCGCAATTGTATTTTTTCATTCATTCCTAATGCTCTTTTCTTTTGTTCTACATCTCTATCCCGCAATAATAAATTGAGTTCGTATAGGCATTTTGCACGCAGCTATTGAAATGGCTGCTCTGGCCACAGTTTCGGATACTCCGCCCATTTCATAAAGTATTCGACCCGGTTTAACAACAGATACCCAATATTCGGGAGACCCTTTCCCCGAACCCATACGTGTTTCTGTAGGTCTTACTGTAACAGGTTTGTCGGGAAATATACGTACCCATATTTTTCCACCACGACGTGCATATCGGGTCATTGCTCTTCGCCCCGCTTCTATTTGTCTAGCTGCGATCCAAGCGGGTTCAAGTGCCTGAAGAGCGTATCTTCCAAAACAAATATGATTGCCTCTATAAGATATTCCTTTCATTCTTCCTCTATGTTGTTTACGGAATCTGGTTCTTTTGGGGTTATAGTTGATGGTTGTTTCCCTCTTCCATCTCTACTGCAGAACCGGACATGAGAGTTTCTTCTCATCCGGCTCCTCGCGAAACGAAAGAAGAAACAATTCAATATAAAGGATTCAATAATATTACGGATACACATGTATTTTATAATACACTAAATAATGGGATTTATTGATATTACATAGGAAAGCTGCATGCAAGATATATTTACCCTTTACCTACCCACAAGATATATATATATATATATATATATAATTTTATATATGTAATATATAATTATTATTATGTTTTTATTTACTTATATTTAATTTAAAAATATTAATATTAATATTTAATATATATTAATATGAATATAATTCAAATAATAAATAAAATATAAAATAATATAAAAAAATAATATAATATATAATAAAATAAAATATATATATATATATACATATTTGTAATTAAATATAATTAATATATAAATTTATATTATTATTAATTTAATATTTTTATTATTAATATTTTAAAATATTATATTATTAAATATAATATTACTATTTATTACAATATATATATATTACAATAAGCAATAACAATAAGTTATTAAATGTAATTAAATTTAAAAAGTTAAATGTAATTAAGTTAATTTTTGTAGTTAGGTTAATTTAGTTAATGTTTTTTTTTATAAATAATTTTTTAATCCAAAAAATCAATGTTTCGCGGGCGAATATTGACTCTTTTCTGCTTCATTTGTAGAGTCAACCCATGACTGTTTCAGAAAAAATTAATTAATTTTTTCCTGGTCCGTTCCGCCATCCCACCCAATGAATCATTAGGATTCGTTTTCAATAGAATCCTATGCAGTCACGGGTTCCGTCGTTCCCATAGCTTCTCCGTCAATGATTAGGCCTGAACTCGACAATGGAGCTCCCAACAAAATGCGTTTCCAAGTTAATCTCCTCAGTTTCTATTAACTCGGGGCTCTTTACTTTTTCAGTATTGATGCTTTATCACACTGCCTTTTATAATATAAAATGATTCATAAACCATACATATTGGAATCATATATCGTTGATATTTTTTTCTTTCTATCGCCCTTCCATTTAATTTATCTACATCCCCTTTTTATTCACAACCCGGAATCCAATTTATTTTTTTTGGAAAAATTAGCAGTTGCTACAACTATATGATCGATACCTCATATAGTGACTGTTTGGGGGGTGGGGGGATCTCGACAATACGAAGCCATAAGTTG